TATTTCTTTTTTCGATTTGAATTTGATACAACACACGCGGGGGGATCACTAGCTATTTCAAATCGAAAAAAGAAATAATTAAACAACACCTACTTGTTTTTTTTGTTAATAGAACCCTAGTGATTGTATTTGGATGCGTATTAGGATAGTAAATGAAATATTCAAATGATTTTTTATCGAATGACTATTCATATATTGTATTTTTCATGTAAATATGTGCAACAAGGCTTTATGGAAAAAGGGTGGTTCAACTCGATGTTGTCCAAAAAAAAGGAGTTAGAATACGGGTATGGGCTAAGTAAATCAATGGGCAGCCTTGGTTCTATTGAAAATACCAGTGTAAGTGAAGACCCGATTAGAAATGATATAGATAAAAACACTCTTAGTGGGAGCGATAGTGACAATTCTAGTTACAGTAATGTTGATCATTTAGTCGGCGTTAGAGACATTCATAATTTCGTACCTGATGATACTTTTTTAGTTAGGGATAATAATAGGGACAGTTATTTCATATGTTTTGATATTGAAAATCAAATTTTTGAGATTGACAATGCTCATTCTTTTCTAAGTGAACTAGAAAGCTCTTTTTCTAATTCTCGGAATTTTTGTTATCTAAATAGTGTATCTAATAGTGATGATCCCCACTATGATCCTTACATATATGATACTAAATATAGTTGGAATAAACACATTACTAGCTGTATTGACAGCTATTTTCGTTCTCAAATTTGTATTGATAGTTACATTTTAAGTGGTATTGTCAATTACAATGACAATTACATTTCTAGTTACATTTTTGATGAAAGCAGAAATAGTAGTGAAACCCAGAGTTCAAGTATAAAAACGAGTCCGGCTGGTAGTGAGTTAACTATAACAGAAACGGAAAATTCTAATGATCTAGATTTTACTCAAAAATATAGGCATTTATGGGTTCAATGCGAAAATTGTTATGGATTAAATTATAAGAAATTTTTGAAATCAAAAATGAATATTTGCGAACACTGTGGACATCATTTGAAAATGAGTAGTTCAGATAGAATAGAACTTTTGATTGATCCAGGTACTTGGGTTCCTATGGATGAAGATATGGTCTCTGTGGATACCATTGAATTTCCGTTGGAAGAGGAATCTTACAAAGATCGTATTGATTCTTATCAAAGAAAAACAGGATTAACTGAGGCTGTTCAAACAGGCACAGGTCAACTAAACGGTATTCCCATAGCAATTGGGGTTATGGATTTTCAGTTTATGGGGGGTAGTATGGGCTCCGTAGTTGGCGAGAAGATCACTCGTTTGATCGAATATGCTACCAATCGGTTTTTGCCTCTTATTCTAGTGTGTGCTTCCGGAGGAGCACGCATGCAAGAAGGAAGTTTGAGCTTGATGCAAATGGCTAAAATAGCTTCCGCTTTATATGATTATCAATCAAAGAAAAAGTTATTCTATGTATCAATCCTTACATCTCCTACTACTGGTGGGGTGACAGCCAGTTTTGGTATGTTGGGCGATATCATTATTGCCGAACCCAATGCCTACATTGCATTTGCGGGTAAAAGAGTAATTGAACAAACATTGAATACGACAGTACCTGAGGGCTCACAAACGGCTGAATATTTATTCCATAAGGGCCAATTCGACCTAATCGTACCACGTAATCTTTTAAAAGACGTTCTGAGTGAGTTATTTCAGCTCCACGCTTTCTTTTCTCTGAATCAAAATTCAATCAAGTGGATCCTTAATAAAAAAAATATATTAATTAATCAAAATATAAATTATTATTTTTTTTTTATAAAACGAGTAGTTATTTAGTTTATAGAAATCAAAGCCAAAATCCGTAGAATGGATTTTGGCTTGGTAGCATTTGATAACATAAGATTTAATTGTAAAAATAATTATGCGGATCATTTTTTTTTTACCGACATTCCCGATTACTAATCAGTAAAAACCTCTATCAAAAAAAAAGAATGCATTCCTTCTTCCGCTAAATTAAAATTAGGCCAGGAGAATAAAGCGAATTTCACGTTCTCTTCTTATGTGTATATAATTCAAATATAGAAAATTTAAAAGTGAAAAGTACAGAATCTTGCATCTTTCGATATTTTTTTAGAATCCCCAGTTTTACTAAGACTCCCTATTCCCGGATCGGATTGTAACAAATTTTTCAGGAAGTTGTAAGAAACTCTTTCTTTATTTTATTCCATTTTATGAAATTCAAATTATAAGACAAAAACAAGATAATAAAAAAGGCGATTATCATATATATATATATTTCATGTAGAAAGATGAAAAATTATATTTATTTAGTTCGACATTCCTTGCACTTATTTTATTATATTTATATATTTTTTATTATATCACATATACTCACTTCTTATTATATCACATATACTCACTTCGATATGCTTAGTATAATTCTATATGAATTATAAATAATGATTATAAGATACCTTTATAACAATATAACAATAACAGGTAAAAATAGTAAATCCAGGTATCCATTTTATGACAAATTTACCCTCTTTTTTTGTGCCTTTCGTGGGCCTAATATTGCCGGCAATTGCGATGGCTTCTTTATCTCTTCATATTCAAAAAAACAAGATTTTTTAGATATCGATATGATGGGGCTAAATCTCATCTATTTTGTTTTTTTTTTTCAAGATTTAGACTTAGACCATAACACAGATATCTATTTCTTAGAATAAAATATGTGATGTGGTTTCCCCCGAACATAAAGAAACTATTATTGTTATTCGTGTGTAAACATGATATATGAGTAAATAAATTATAGCTATTTGCAACGAAATCAAATCGGGGTCGGGGCGAATGCCTTATAAAGTGAATATATCTATATGTATGTGGATATCTATAGGAAATCATACGAAATGGATATTATTATTTTATATCTAACCAATTCGATGAATTACTCCTAAAATAAAAGTTCACATCAGAATAGTGCTAGTTGATGAGAGTTATTTCGGAAACACACAAAAAGTCAAATTAATTTGGGTTATTCTCTCAATTTCAATAAAATGCAACTAGATCTAGTATGAATTGGCGATCAGAACATATATGGATAGAACTTATAGCAGGGTCTCGAAAAACAAGTAATTTCTGCTGGGCCTTTATCCTTTTTTTAGGTTCATTAGGGTTTTTATTAGTTGGAATTTCCAGTTATCTTGGTAGAAATTTGATATCTTTATTTCCGCCTACGCAAATCATTTTTTTTCCACAGGGGATCGTGATGTCTTTCTACGGAATTGCGGGTCTCTTTATTAGCTCTTATTTGTGGTGCACAATTTCGTGGAATGTAGGTAGTGGTTATGATCGGTTCGATAGAAAAGAAGGAATAGTGTGTATTTTTCGTTGGGGATTTCCTGGAAAAAATCGTCGCATCTTCCTCCAATTCTTTATGAAAGACGTCCAGTCCATCAGAATAGAAGTGAAAGAGGGTATTTATGCTCGTCGTGTCCTTTATATGGAAATCAGAGGCCATGGCGCTATTCCTTTGACTCGTACTGATGAGAATTTGACTCCACGAGAACTTGAGCAAAAAGCTGCTGAATTGGCTTATTTCTTGCGTGTACCAATTGAAGTATTTTAAAAAATGAATTGAAACTGAAATGAAAAGAATGAAAATGAAAAGAATGAATGCTTTTTTTATTTTCAATAGAGAGATTATATCTTGTAGATTCTCTTTTTTTTTGTTTTGTCAATCAATCTTTCTTTTTATCCCTTTTTGTACTTCTTAATTACCAAACGATTGGGATGCTTATAACGATAGCTTTTTTGTCTTGTTTTGGTAGTCATTTTTTTTATCAGAATCACAATATTCTTCAGAAAATTCTCTCAATTATTCCCGGACTATGCGTCGTTTTTTTTTTTTTTCAAAAAATTGGATATTTTGATAGAAAGGGAGTTCTTTCGTTTCAAAATCTGAATAATATTTGTTACTTGAAGGGGCTCTTTCATGCATTTCTTTATTGAAAGGGGTCACTCTCTTCGAATTTTAGCAAGTGATGGATTTGGAAACAATCTCTTTATTCTAAGTGGATTCTTTTTTATTCCATTTCTGTATTATTTATAAATTCAAGTACTAACCGCTGAATCATACACAAAAAAAGCGGGGAATAGATTCGTGGGCTCGATAACTTGTAATAGAACTGATCCTTGATAGGAATATTAGTTAGTATCGTATAGCGTCAACGAATGGGGTGAGTTCATTAAAAATTCAAAGACGAAAAAATGGCAAAAAAGAAAGCATTCATTCCCCTTCTATATCTTGCATCTATAGTATTTTTGCCCTGGTGGATCTCTCTCTCATTTACTAAAAGTCTGGAATCTTGGGTTACTAATTGGTGGGATACTAGGCAATCCGAAATTTTTTTGAATGATATTCAAGAAAAGAGTATTCTAAAAAAATTCATAGAATTAGAGGAACTCTTACTCTTGGACGAAATGATAAAGGAATACCCGGGAACACATCTAGAAAAGCTTCGTATCGGAATCTACAACGAAACGATCCAATTGATCAAGATGCACAATGAAGATTGTATCCATACGATTTTGCACTTCTCGACAAATATGATCTGTTTCGTTATTCTAAGTGGTTATTCTATGCTAGGTAATGAAGAACTTGTTATTCTTAACTATTGGGTTCAAGAATTTCTATATAACTTAAGCGACACAATCAAAGCCTTTTCCATTCTTTTAGTAACTGATTTATGTATAGGATTCCATTCGCCCCACGGTTGGGAACTAATGATTGGATCTGTCTACAAAGATTTTGGATTTGCTCATAATGATCAAATTATATCCGGTCTTGTTTCTACCTTTCCGGTCATTCTAGATACAATTTTAAAATATTTGATTTTCCGTTATTTAAATCGTGTATCTCCCTCACTTGTAGTGATTTATCATTCAATGAATGACTGAAAAATGATTCACTGATCCAATTAGAATGGTTGGTTGTTACTTTGTACATAAGCAAAACATTCAAAACT